TCCCGGACCTACATCGAGGCATTGACGGCGATTCTCAAATAGCGCAGAACATAATGTGATGTGATACAATGAAAATGAAATAGAATGCAATAGAAACAAAATTAAAGAATTCAGAATGAATAAAATCTCCCCAAGTAGGATTCGAACCTACGACCAGTCAGTTAACAGCCGACCGCTCTACCACTGAGCTACTGAGGAACAGCGGGGGATTTGATCTCCTAGAGTAAAATTTCCGTTTCAACCCATGACCAATATGAGCTCGAAGCTTCCTTCGTAACTCACGGAAATTTTTCGTAGTGGCTCCTCTCATTTCATAGAGAACCTCAAAGCGGCTCTATTTCATTATATTCCACCCATACATATCCCAATTCAAAATTCCATTCATTTAATATACCTTTGGTGTCATTGACATAAGAGATGCCGTTTCGAGTCTATCTGTTTCTATTTCGATATATGGAAAGTTTCAAAATCATCATATAAGAATCCAATCCAGAAATTGTAATAGAAAATAAAAAGGGGGGTTTGTGATGATTTTGAAATCTTTTCTACTAGGTAATCTAGTATCCTTATGCATGAAGATAATAAATTCGGTCGTTGTGGTCGGACTCTATTATGGATTTCTGACCACATTTTCCATAGGGCCCTCTTATCTCTTCCTTCTCCGAGCTCAGGTTATGGAAGAAAGAAAAGAAGGAACCGAGAAGAAGGTATCAGCGATAACAGGTTTTATTACAGGACAGCTCATGATGTTCATATCGATCTATTATGCGCCTCTGCATCTAGCATTGGGTAGACCTCATACAATAACTGTCCTAGCTCTACCGTATCTTTTGTTTCATTTCTTCTGGAACAATCACAAAAACTTTTTGGTTTATGGGTCTACTACCAGAAATTCAATGCGTAATCTCAGCATTCAATGTATATTCCTGAATAATATCATTTTTCAATTTTTGAACCATTTCATTTTACCAAGTTCAATGTTAGCCAGATTAGTCAACATTTTTATGTTTCGATGCAACAACAAGATGTTATTTGTAACAAGTAGTTTTTTTGGTTGGTTAATTGGTCACATTTTATTCATGAAATGGATTGTATTGGTATTAGTCTGGATAGGGCAAAATCATTCTATTAGATCTAATGTACTTATTCGATTTAACAAATACATTATGTCTAAATTGAAAAATTTGATGGCTCGAATATTTAGTATTCTCTTATTTATTACCTGTGTCTACCATTTAGGCAGAATACCATCGCCCATTCTTACTAATAAACTCAAAAAAACTTCCGAAATGAAGGGGATTCAAAAAGAGTCACAAGATGTATTTACCGAAGAATACCTTTTTTCCGAAAAAAGGGGGGCTCTAGACAAAATTGATGAAACGAAAGAGATAGAGGATGAATTACATTTTATTAAAGCTACATGTTCTCTGGATGAAAATAAAGAAAAGGCCGCTATGGTGAAATTTGGTAAACACGCTGCTCTTAGGAAGTTTTGGTTTGAAAAGCCTTTTGTTACTCTTGTTTTCGACTATAAAAGATGGAATTACCCACTACGATATATAAAAAACGATCAGTTTGAAAATGCTGTAAGAAATGAAATGTCACAATATTTTTTTTTTACATGTCAAAGTGATGGAAAACTAAAAATTTCTTTTACATATCTATTTAGTTTATTAAATTTTTTGGGAATGATACAACGACAAATATCTTTGAATGAATCAGCACTAAAAATTTGTTCTTATAATAAATCATATAATTATTGGGTTTATACTATAGAATACAAAAGGAATAAACAAATCAATGATATTATAAATAGAATTGAAACTATAGACAAAGAATTACTTTTTATAGATATACTCGAAAAAAAGACTAGATTATGTAATTGTGATAAAAAAAAAAAATACTTGCCTAAGATATATGATTCTTTCTTGAACCGATCTTTTCGTGAAACACTAAAAAAATGGGTTTCACGTTTAAGTATAAATGTAAGGAGAAATGAAACCTTTTTTATAAATAAGATTTATAGTATACTTGTTACCGGTTCTAAAGAATTTGAACATAAAACGCCCTATTTATTTGATAAAAACTTATTATTAAAAAAAATAAATCATTTGTTGACATTAATTGATGAATTTTCGAAAGAACCAACACCCATTTTCAATTTTCAAGGACTTATTTTATTTCCGACAAATGGAAAGGGGAGTTCAGAAGAGCGAGATAAATTTTTTAAATTTTTATTCCATGTAGTTATAAATAATAATCATACAAAACCCATTATAAAAAAATTGAGTAGAGTAAAAGAAATACGTAAAAAAGTATCTCATTGGTCATACAAATTAATTGATGAGTTAGAACAACAGGAAAGGGGAAATGCGGAAGACCGATTAGCCGAGGATCATGGTATTCGCTCAAGAAAAGCCAAACGTGTAATTATTTTTACCGATAAACAGACAAATACCGAGGAGGTGGCTTTGATACGTTATTCACACCAATCGGATTTTCGCCGAAATATAATCAAAGGTTCTAGGCGAACTCAAAGGCGTAAAACGGTTATTTGGGAACTGTTTCAAACCAACCCACATTCTCCGCTTTTTTTGGAACGAAAAGATAATAAACTCTCGTTTTTGTATTTTGAAATTTATGAACTTATAAAATTTATTTTTATAAAGACAATTAATAAAAGGGCAAAACTAAAAATTTCGGATTATAAAGAAGAGGAGATAAAAGAAATAACTAAAAGCAAAAAGTACAAAATAGAAGAAAGAGCGTGTATAGAAATAGCAGAAACTTGGGATACCATTCCACTTGCTCAAGTAATGAGAGGTTGCATGTTAGTAACCCAATCCATTCTTAGAAAATATATTATATTACCTTCATTAATACTAGCTAAGAATATCGGTCGGATGCTAGTATTTCAATTTCCCGAATGGTCTGAGGATTTAAACAAATGGAATAGAGAGATACATGTTAAATGTACCTATAATGGGGTTCAATTATCAGAAAGAGAATTTCCGAAAAACTGGTTAACAGATGGAATTCAAATAAAGGTTTTATTTCCCTTCCACTTAAAACCTTGGTACAGATCTAAGCTCCGATACTTTCATAGGAATCCAAGGAAAATAAAAAAGGAGGATTTTTTATTTTTAACAGTTTGGGGAATGGAAGCTGAAATGCCGTTTGGTCCTCCCCGAAAAAGACCTTCCTTCTGTGAACCCATCTTTAAAAGACTTAAAAAAAAATGTATAAAATTAAAAAAAAAAATTTTTACACCCCAACGATTTATAATAATGATAATGAGTAACGAAAGAACTCATTTGTTACTAAAGGATAAAATAATATTTTTAAACTTTTTTATAACAAATGAGTTCTTTTTAATTTTAATTAGAAAAACAAAAAACTTTATAAAAGAAAATAATATATTCAAGTTAAAAAAAAAAGTATATCAATCAAGTCAAACCAAAAAAGAAAAGGATTCTCTAATAAAAAATCATATAATTCAAGATTCGAAAAAAAAATTATCGACAAAGAATAAAATGAAGGATCTGATTGATAAAACAAAACAAAAAAAAAAACACAATAAAAACAGATTTATAACTATACAGATTTGTCCTAATAAAAAAAATAATAATAAACGAGTCGATTTAATCGAATTAAAATTAAAAAAATTGCTAAAAATCCTTGCGAAAATACTAAAAATAAAAAATTATCGATTTATTTACGAATCAAAATTAAATTTTTATAAAATTTTAAAATATTTTATAAAAGATATATACATAAATATTTATTTATTTTTATATAAAAGTTTGAATAAGTACATTTACAATAATAAAAAAAATAAAGAAAGAGTTGAGCAAACAAACAAAATAACAATTCGGTTTATTTCAACTATAAAAAATTTGTTTAATAAAAATAATAAAAATTCAACTATTCTGTTTGGATTATCTTCCTTGTCACAAGCATATGTGTTTTATAAATTATCACACATTCCAATTAGTTACTTAGATAAGTTAAAATATGTACTTCAATATCCTGGAACGTCTGTTTTTATTAAGAATATAATTCCAACGTTTGTTATAACACAAGGAATCCTGTATTGCGATTGGGACCCAAAATTAATACATAAAAATATAAAGTATTATTATCATTACTATGTATCACCAATTATATGGTCTCGATTAGTACCACAAAAATGGCGCAATAGGAATTATACAATTCAAAATAAAAATTTTAAATATTTATATGACAAATCCTCATTAATTCAACACGACAAACAATATTATTATGAAAAAACTTTAGTGTCAGATCAAAAATTTAATTTAAAAAAACACTATAGATATGATTTTTTATCATATTTATACTATTTATATTATAATTATGAAAATAAGGCGGCCCGCTTTATTTATATGTCTAGATCACCATTACAAGAAAAATTACAAGTAAAAAAAAAAAAAAAATTTATCAATTCTAACACAGATAAAAACAAATTACTCGATAAAATACGGAATATACCTATAAAAAATTTTTTAAATAATTATCGAGGATACGATAATAATAATATTAGAGATATAGATAAAAGGTTGAATACAAAATATGTTGACTGTAAAATTATATATTTTTATTTTAAAAAATATATATATATTTTGGATAATAAATATTTTTTTTATCTTACAATTTATCAAAAAAGGGATAATAAAATACTAAGTAAGTCGATATTGAATATGGAACTTTGGTTTTTACAAAAATTTGTACTATTTTACAATGATTCTAATATTAAATCTTGGGTTATCCCAATCAAATCGCTTTTTTTTTTTTTTTTTGAAAATATAAAAATTAATGAAAGTAAAAAAAAAAAAAAATTTTTATCATTGGATGAAACAAAAAATACACAATACAACAATAATACAAAAACAGGATTAGATATCTTCCTAAAAAGCTGTTTGATTTTTCAATTGAGATGGGATAATCTTATGAATAAAAAAATAATTAACAATATTAAAATATATTGTTTCCTACTTAGACTTATAAATACACTAAATCCAAAAGAAATGTCTCTATCTTCTATTCGAAGAGAAGAAATGAGTCTAGATATAATGTTGATTCAGAATAAATTCATTTTTACCGAATCGACGAAAAGAGGAATATTCATTCTCGAACCAATTCGTCTGTCTGTAAAAAAAAATAGAAAATTTATTATTTATAAAATCATACGTATTTCATGTTTTTATAAGAACAAACACCAAACAAATCAAATAAACAAAATATTATATATAAAAAAAAACAAAAAATCAACTGCACAACATAAAAATTTTCGTTTTTATTTACACTCATATTTTGATGATTTAGTTATTCCTGAAACTATTTTATCATCTAGACGTTGTAGAGAATTTAGAATTTTAATTTGTTTCAATTTAAAGAAAACAAAAAAATTAAATAAAAATAAAATATTTTTTAATAGGACAAACGAAAAAAAAAAATTAAATAAATTTAAGTTTTTCCTTTGGACCAATTTTCAATTAGAGGATTTTACTTGTATAAATAGATATTGGTTTGATACCAATAACAGCATTCGTTTCAGTATATTAAGGATACATATGTATCCACAGTTGAAAATTCGTTGATGATAAATTTTTCATATATGTGTTCTTACTAATTATATACATCATAACAGAATTTATGGTTTTGGTAAAATTAAGATTATAACTATTGACTTTTTTAATATTAATGATATAATTAATAAAAATAAAGTTAACATCCGGTAAACAATTCATTTATTAAATATAACAATACGAGTTTATTAACATTTTATAAAGCTACTTTGTATCTATTGATTAAAAATTTTGATAAATCATTGATTCATCTGGTATCTAAATATATGATTCATTTACAAGTTTATTAGATCGAAATTTTTTAATGTTTGACACTATTTTTATATTATAGATTAGATCCAATGTCGCATTCAGTAAAGATTTATGATACATGTATCGGGTGCACTCAATGTGTCCGAGTATGTCCTACGGATGTATTAGAAATGATACCTTGGGACGGTTGTAAAGCTAAGCAAATTGCTTCTGCTCCAAGAACGGAGGACTGTGTAGGTTGTAAAAGATGTGAATCCGCTTGTCCAACGGATTTTTTGAGTGTTCGAGTTTATTTATGTTATGAAACAACTCGCAGCATGGGTCTAGCTTATTAACAGTTGATAGTTTTTAAAATTGTAACTAAAATGTTTTTTATTTTTTTACCAATAAAATCCGTACTTCATAATTATAATATATATATTTTTTTTGAGTATGGGTTTTATTGGTTCAAGTGTAGTATATATCTTTTTTTTTTATGTTAAAAATATATTAGGAGTCAAGTTAATATAATAAATAGTCAATTACGAATAATAAAATAAAAAGTAGATATTCGTAGTGGGACAATATCGATTGATATAGGATTGAATATAGGTTTTTTTATGAAAAATCCCTTATGAATTTATTGATATTACACCTGTTTTTTTTAGTTAATTCAAAAATTTAAATTGTAACATATGTTTTGTGTTTATATTTATAAAACTCTTTATTCAATTAGATTAAAATAGAAATGAACCATAACTGTGCAGCCCTATTTCTAATAGATTAATCCCAAAATAGCATCCCCAAATTATAAGAAAGCCTATAACAGCTATAATTGCAGAATTTTTCCCTTTCAAATTTGTATTTGTTTGAGTATGTAAATAAATCGTGAATATAATCCAAGTAATAAATGACCAAGTTTCTTTTGGGTCCCAATTCCAATATGACCCCCATGCTTCATTAGCCCACACAGCTCCCGACAGAATACCTATACTAAAAAAAAAAAAGCCTAGACTAATAACACGATAACTCCACTGTTCTAATTGTTGAATCGATTGGGACTTGTAAAAATTACTAATCGAAAAAACGGAAGTGCTTTGTAAAACATTTTTTATCCTTTCATTTATGTTTTGAAAGGAGAATGTATTAGTTAATAAAAAATTGCTTTTACTAAAAATAATTATGCTTTTTTGAAATGTAATGACTAAAAGTGTTACTGATAATAAGGATCCACATAAAAGAGATGCATAGCCCAATAGGGTCATACTTACATGCATCATTAACCATTGGGATTGAAGGGCGGGTACTAATATTACAGATTTATGCATTTGGCTTAAAAGATCAGAAGTAGCAAAACCTTGAGTAAAAATGACACCTATCTTTATTATTGAGCTTAAGTTTTTTTTTTCTTTTTTAAAATACAGAATCAGATGAATAATGAAAAAACCCCATGAAAGGAAGATTAATGATTCGGATAACTCACTTAATGGGAAATGCCCAAAATGAATCCAACGGTTTGCTAATAATCCTGTTAAACAAAAAAATCCTGCTATCATGCCCCTTTCTGAAGAATCATATAATTCTACTATTTCATCTACTAATAATATTCGAAAATGAATTGGAATTAAAATTGAAACAATAGAAAAGGATATATGAGTTAATA